GAATTTGAACAAAAAATAAATTCATTTGATAGAAAATCATTAACAACAGAAATTTTTTATTTATTAAATTTAATCAATGAATTGGTTGTAAAATACACATCAAATTTAAATTTTAAAAGACTTTTTTTAGTTACAGAACACGAACAAGTAAGAATTGATTCAGAGGATCGAATCCAAATTTTAAAATTATTATTTGATGCAATTAGAACTGTTCCCAACGATAAAATGATTAAAAAAAAATCTATTGGAATAAAAGAAATTAATAAAAAAGTTCCTCGATGGTCATACAAATTAATCAACGATTTTGAACAACAGGAGGGGGAAACCGAAGAAACTGTGGTAGAGGATCATCAGATTCGTTCAAGAAAATCCAAACGTGTAGTGATTTTTACTGATAACCAACAAAATACTGATGCTTATACTAATACCAAAGAAACTAATAATACTGATCAAACAGGCGAAGTTGCTTTGATACGTTATTCCCAACAATCGGATTTTCGTCGAGACATAATCAAAGGCTCCATGCGCGCTCAAAGACGTAAAACAGTTACTTGGAAACTCTTTGAAGCAAATGCGCATTCCCCTCTTTTTTTGGACCGAATAGACAAATCTTTTTTTTTTTTTTTTGATATTTCTGAACGGATGAAAAAAATTTTTAAAAATTGGATGTGGAAAAACACAGAATTCACAATTTCGAATTATACAGAGAAAAAGACAAAAGAAAGCGCGAAAAAAAAAGAGGAGGACAAAAAAGAAGAAGACAAAAGAAAGGAGAAAGTGCGTATACAAATAGCGGAAGCCTGGGATAGTATTTTACTTGCTCAAGTAATGAGAGGTTTTTTATTAGTAACCCAATCAATTCTTAGAAAATATATTATATTACCTTCATTGATAATAGCTAAAAATATCGTCCGTATACTATTATTTCAATTTCCGGAATGGTATGAGGACTTAAAGGATTGGAATAGAGAAATGCATGTTAAATGTACCTATAACGGCGTTCAATTATCAGAAAAAGAATTTCCAAAAAACTGGTTAACAGACGGCATTCAGATCAAGATCCTATTTCCTTTTCGTCTTAAACCTTGGCACAGATCTAAGTTACGAGCCCCTTATAATGATCCAATGAAAAAGCAAGGTCAAAAAAATGATTTTTGTTTTTTAACAATTTTTGGAATGGAAGCTGAACTACCTTTTGGTTCTCCCAGAAAAAAACTTTCATTTTTTGAACCGATTTTAAAAGAACTCAAAAAAAAAATTAAAAAATTGCAAAAGAAATGTTTTATAATTCTAGGAATTTTTAAAGAACAAACAAAATTGTTTCTAAATGTCTCAAAAAAACCAAAAAAATGGATCATTAAAAACATTCTGTTTATAAAAGAAATAATAAAAGAACTCTCAAAAATAAACCCAATTGTATTATTTGGATTAAGAGAAATAGAAGTATATGAATTGAGTGAAATTAAAAAAGATTCAATAATCAGTAATCGGATGATTCAGGAATCGTCCATTCAAATTAGATCTCAGGATTGGACAAATTATTCATTAACAGAAAAAAAAATGCAAGATCTGACTGATAGAATAAACACAATCATAAATCAAATAGAAAAAATTACAAAAGACAAGAAAAAGGGATTTATAAAAGACAAGAAAAAGGGATTTATAACTTCAGATAGAAATTTGAGTTCTAACAAAATAAGTTATGATGATAAAAGATTGGAATCACAAAAAAATATTTGGCAGATATTAAAAAGAGGAACTGCTCGATTAATCCGTAAATCCCATTATTTTATAATATTTTTCATTGAAAAGATATACATAGATATCTTTCTATCTATGATTAATATTCCTAGTATCAATACACAACTTTTTCTTGAATCAACAAAAAAAATTATTAATAAAAACATTAACAGTAATGAAGCAAATCAAGAAAGAATTAATAAAACAAATCAAAGTTTAATTAAATTTATTTCGATTATAAAAGAGTCACTTTCTAATACTAATATTAGTCTTAGTCAAAAAAATTCAAAGACTTTTTTTGACTTATCTTACTTTTCACAAGCATATGTATTTTACAAATTATCACAAACCCAACTTATTAAGTTAGAGAAATTGAAATCCGTATTTCAATATAATGGAACCCCCCTTTTTCTTAAGAATGAAATAAAGGATTTTTTTGTTATAAGACAAGAACTATTTCATTCCGAATTAAGACCTAAGAATCTTCGCAATTCTGGAATGAATCAATGGACAAATTGGTTAAGGAGTCATTATCAATATCAATGTGATGTATCTCAAATTAAATGGTCTAGAGTAGTACCACAAAAATGGCGAAATATATTGAACTGTATAGCTCAAAATAAAGATTTATATAAAGATTTGTGTGATTTATATGAAAAAGATGAATTAATTCACTACGAAAAAAAAACAAAAATTGAAACAGATTTATTATTGAATCAAAAGGATAATTTTAAAAAACAATATAGATATGATCTTTTAGCATATAAATCTATAAATTCTGAAACTAAGAAGTACTCTTCAATTTATGGATCACCATTACAAGTAAAAACTAACCAAGATATTTTTTATAATTACAACACGCATAAACAAAAATCATTTAATATGGTAGAAGATGATATTCGAGATATGGATAAAAATACGGATAGAAAATTTTTTGATTGGAGAATTCTCGATTTTTGTCTTAAAACGAAGGTCGATATTGAGGCCTGGATCAATATTGATACTGACACTAACAGTAATAAATATACTAAGACTAGGGTTAATAAGTATCAAATAATTGATAAAATCAATAATAAGGGTCTTTTTTATCTCACACTTCAGCAAGATCAAAAAATAAACCTATCCAATCAAAAACCCCTTTTGGATTGGATGGGAATGAATGAAGAAATACTAAGTCGTCCCATATCAAATCTGGAACTTTGGTTCTTGCCAGAATTTGTGAGACTTTATAATACGTATAAAATGAAACCGTGGGTTATACCAATTAAATTACTACTTTTTAATTCTAATATAAAAAAAAATGCTAGTGAAAACAAAAGCATCACTGGAAATAAAAAAAGAGATCCTTTTATATCAATATCGTCGAATGAAAAAAAATCTCTTGAATTAGAAAACCGAAATCAAGGAGAAAAAGAATCCACGGGCCAAGCAGATCTTAAATCAGCTCTTTCAAACCAAGAAAAAGATGTTGAAGAAGATTATACGGGATCGGACATGAAAAAACATAGAAATAAAAAGCAATACAAGATCAATACAAAAGCGGAGTTTGATTTCTTCCTAAAAAGGTATTTGTATTTTCAATTGAGATGGGATGATTCTTTAAATAAAAAAATAATCAATAACATCAACGTATATTGCCTCCTGCTTAGACTGATAAATCCAAGAGAAATTACTATATCCTCTATTCAAAGGGGCGAAATGAGTCTGGATATTTTGACGATTCAGAAAGATGTAACTCTTACAGAATTTATTAAAAGGGGATTTTTGATTATTGAACCAATTCGTCTAGCTATAAAAAATGATGGAAAATTTATTATGTATCAAACCCTCGGTATTTCATTAGTTCATAAAAGTAAACATCAAATAAATCAAAGATACCGAGAAAAAAAACATGTTGATAAGAATTCTGATGAAGTCATTACAAAACATCAAAAGATGACTGGAAATAGATATAAAAAAAATTATGATTTGTTTGTTCCTGAAAATATTTTATCGCCTAGATGTCGTAGAGAATTGCGAATTCTAATTTGTTTAAATTCTAAGAATAGACATAGAAAGGCATCTTTTTGTAATGGGAATGAGGTAAACAGTCAAGTTGTGGATAAAAGCAAAAAATATAAAAAAAAACTTATAAAATTAAAGCTATTTCTTTGGCCCAATTATCGATTAGAAGATTTAGCTTGTATGAATCGTTATTGGTTTAATACCAATAATGGCAGTTGTTTCAGTATGGTAAGGATACATATGTATCCCCGATTGAAAATTCATTAATAGTACATTTTTCCTATATTTCCCATACCATATCTGGTCTATGACGACAAAGAGATGCACGCATACATTGTCTTACATTCCATTCTGATACATGATACTAATTCAATGACATATCAATTAGATCTAGAATGAACAAAATTTTCTTATTTTAGGTCTAAACTTTTATCTTTTGTGAGTGAAGAAACCAACCATACTTTTGTATCCCCTTTCAAATCCAATTTTAAAATGAAAATAGGATTGAGTAAGTTTTATTAAATTAAAAAAATTAGAAATTAATAACGAAATACAAATTTTTGTATATACCAAATAAAAATTAGGGGCATTATTATTACTGATCAATAAAGATATCTATCAATAAAAAATATCTTAAAATAAAAAGAGGGGGGGAGAGAAAATTTCAGTTTATGGTAAAAAATTCATTCATCTCAGTTATTTCACAAGAAGAAAAAGACGAAAACAGAGGATCTGTTGAATTTCAAATAGTTAGTTTCACCAATAGGATACGAAGACTTACTTCACATTTACAATTACACAAAAAAGACTATTTATCTCAGAGAGGTTTACGTAAAATTCTGGGAAAACGCCAACGATTACTGTCTTATTTGTCAAAGAAAAATAGAATATGTTATAAAGAATTAATTAATCGGTTGGATATTCGGGAGTCAAAAACTCGTTAATTTTATTTTTATAAAGGCATTTTGAATTATTTGATTTATTAGATCTTGAATTTTAATGAACTTTTTTTTCGTTTTCAGCAATTCATGAAAGAATGAATCGAGGAAAAACCTATGAATATACCGGCTACAAGAAAAGACCTCATGATAGTCAATATGGGCCCCCACCACCCATCAATGCATGGTGTTCTTCGACTCATCATTACTCTAGATGGTGAAGATGTTATTGACTGTGAACCAATATTGGGTTATTTACACCGAGGAATGGAAAAAATTGCGGAAAATCGAACAATTATACAATATTTGCCTTATGTAACACGGTGGGATTATTTAGCTACTATGTTCACAGAAGCAATAACTGTAAACGGACCGGAACAGTTGGGAAATATTCAAGTACCTAAAAGAGCCAGCTATATCAGAATAATTATGTTGGAGTTGAGTCGTATAGCTTCTCATCTGTTATGGCTCGGTCCTTTTATGGCGGATATTGGTGCACAAACTCCCTTTTTCTATATTTTCAGAGAAAGAGAATTAGTATATGATCTATTCGAAGCTGCCACCGGTATGAGAATGATGCATAATTATTTTCGTATCGGAGGAGTAGCGGCCGATCTACCTCATGGCTGGATAGATAAATGTTTGGATTTCTGCGATTATTTTTTAACAAGAGTTGCTGAATATCAAAAACTTATTACACGAAATCCTATTTTTTTAGAACGAGTCGAGGGAGTAGGCATTATTGGTAGAGAGGAAGTAATAAATTGGGGTTTATCGGGACCAATGCTGCGAGCTTCCGGAATACAATGGGATCTTCGTAAAGTTGATCATTATGAATGTTACGACGAATTTGATTGGGAAGTACAGTGGCAAAAAGAAGGAGATTCATTGGCTCGTTATCTAGTCCGAATTGGTGAAATGATAGAATCCGTAAAAATTATTCAACAGGCCCTGGAAGGAATTCCAGGGGGACCCTATGAGAATTTAGAAATACGATACTTTGATAGAGAAAGGAATCCGGAATGGAATGATTTTGAATATCGATTTATTAGTAAAAAGCCGTCTCCTACATTTGAATTGCCGAAACAAGAACTTTATGTGAGAGTAGAAGCCCCAAAGGGAGAATTGGGAATTTTTCTCATAGGGGATCAGAGTGGTTTTCCTTGGAGATGGAAAATCCGCCCGCCGGGTTTTATCAATTTGCAAATTCTTCCGCGGTTAGTTAAAAGAATGAAATTGGCTGATATTATGACGATACTAGGTAGTATAGATATCATTATGGGAGAAGTTGATCGTTGAAATGATAATTGATACACCGGAAGTACAAGATATCGATTCTTTTTCTAGATTAGAATTTTTAAAAGAGGTTTATGGAATTCTATGGGTTCTTGTTCCTATTTTGACTCTTGTAGTGGGAATCACAATAGGCGTACTGGTAATTGTATGGTTAGAAAGAGAAATATCGGCAGGGATACAACAACGTATTGGACCTGAATACGCCGGCCCTTTGGGAGTTCTTCAAGCTCTAGCAGATGGGACAAAACTACTTTTCAAAGAAAATCTTTTTCCATCTAGGGGGGATACTCGTTTATTCAGTATCGGGCCATCCATAGCAGTCATATCAATTTTAGTAAGCTATTCAGTAGTTCCTTTTGGATATCACCTTGTTTTAGCGGATCTCAATATCGGTGTTTTTTTATGGATTGCCATTTCCAGTATTGCTCCGATTGGACTTCTTATGTCGGGATACGGGTCAAATAATAAATATTCCTTTTTAGGCGGTCTACGAGCTGCTGCTCAATCGATTAGTTATGAAATACCATTAACTTTATGTGTGTTATCAATATCTCTACGTGCGATTCGTTGATATATAGACATAAACTTTTCTCTATTCCTTCCTTTCAAGGAAAGGGTTGGAATGGATTGAGTAGATATCTTAATTTTTTTTTTATTCATTATTCGGGTTGATGAACTAAATCAAATAGTTATATGAGTGAAAGAAAACAGCTTATATATAAATTCGCAGTAAAAAGATTGATTCTCATTTTCTATGTATAAGAGTTAGAGAGTTAAGCGGAAATAAACATAAACAGAAGAGACCGTTTCCCCCAAGATTGGTTGATTAGTCATCCTGACTTGAAGCGGGTTCAAAAGATCAACCGTATTGAGTTTTCACTATAATTTTTATGTATTAGCATAACGGGGGATTGAGCAAAAACGAGTGGATGGTTAGAAACACGAACATATGTAAAGGATTAGTAATGGAGATTATGTAAATTCTCCAAAAGGACATTTTTACATAATATACAAACAAAGAATACTAATTGGGGCTTTAAGTTGGTAGAAATGATCAGGCAGTACTCCCCATGACACGATTCCAATCCAGAGTATACTCCTATCCACCGATTTAATAAATAACTATTCGAAACGAAATAATCCTTTACTTTATTTTGAAAGCCCTCTTTTTCTCAGAAATAGAAAGAAGAATAGGAACGAAAAAAAAAAAAAAAAAAAGATATACTTTTTTTATTCTTTGTTACTTTTATTCTTTCCCATATACATATTAATAGATATATAATTTGTGTCATAATTCATTAATTAATATAGAATTTTTTTTTTCGTACGTGAAACCAACGGGTTATTGATATTTTTACAAGAAGTATTTTATTGAACAGTTAAGTTATTACTGAACAAAGAAGAATTGAAATTATTAAATTAAAGAAAGGATGAGATCAATTCAGAAGTACTTTTTTTATTTAATTTTGAATTAAAATAATTATAACAGACAGAATTCAATTGGTCTAATTTGGGACCGGCCGATAGTTATCCATCCTACAAACATATCAAGATTCAAAAAAGAATACTGACGCGGTCCCTATATTTATTTCTGGCCTTCAAGGAGCCGTATGAGGTGAAAATCTCATGTACGGTTCTGTAATAGCGATGGTAACAGTGATGGTATCACCGACTATAATTATCTAACAGTTCAAGTACAATTGATATTGTTGAGGCGCAATCAAAATATGGTTTTTGGGGATGGAATTTGTGGCGTCAGCCTATAGGGTTTATCATTTTTATTATTTCTTCCCTAGCAGAATGTGAGAGATTACCTTTTGATTTACCAGAAGCAGAAGAAGAGTTAGTAGCAGGTTATCAAACCGAATACTCGGGTATAAAATTTGGGTTATTTTATGTTGCTTCCTATCTAAACCTATTGGTTTCTTCATTATTTGTAACAGTTCTTTACTTGGGAGGTTGGAATATATCTATTCCGGACATATATGTTTCTGAGCTTTTTGAAATAAATAAAACATGTGGAGTTTTTGGAGCGATAATTGGTATCTTTATTACATTAGCTAAAACTTATTTGTTCTTGTTCATTCCTATCACAACAAGATGGACTTTACCGAGGCTAAGAATGGACCAACTATTGAATCTTGGATGGAAATTTCTTTTACCTATTTCTCTCGGTAATCTATTATTAACAACTTCTTTCCAACTCTTTTCACTGTAAAGTAACATTCTATATTCACAACGTGTCTCAAACAAGAGAAATAAACAAAGATAAAACTATTCATATATATATTAACGATATGTTCTCTATGGTAACTGGGTTCATGAATTATGGTCAACAAACAGTACGAGCTGCAAGGTACATTGGTCAAAGTTTCATGATTACTTTATCCCACGCAAATCGTTTACCCGTAACTATTCAATATCCTTATGAAAAATCAATCACCGCGGAGCGTTTCCGCGGTCGAATCCATTTTGAATTTGATAAATGTATTGCTTGTGAAGTATGCGTTCGTGTATGTCCTATAGATCTACCCGTTGTTGATTGGAAATTGGAAACTGATATTCGCAAGAAACGGCTGCTTAATTACAGTATTGATTTCGGAGTCTGTATATTTTGTGGTAATTGCGTTGAGTATTGTCCAACGAATTGTTTATCAATGACTGAAGAATATGAACTTTCTACTTATGATCGTCACGAATTGAATTATAATCAAATTGCTTTGGGTCGTTTACCAATGTCAGTAATTGACGATTATACAATTCGAACAATTTTGAATTCGCCTCAAATAAATAAGTAAATCTCTTATTAACGAATAATTTAGAATTACTTTACTAATAACTAATATAGAAGGAATTTAGGTTTCTTTCGTGTTGTTTGGTCAATAACTACAAATACCAACTATTGATTGGTTGGTAAGAAACGCGTCTTAATTTGGATTGAAAATCCATTAATTAATATATCCATAATTGTTTTAAAATATATCGTTTAGAATTAGAACGACTCTTTCAGATAAAGAATGAAATTAGTCCAATAATAGTACTCACATTTATTCATATCCCTTAGTATTTATTTACTTAGGATTAAATTAGGAATTGCTCAAAAATCATAAAAAAAAAAAAAATTTCTGGTTGGGTCTCAATAAGGTCATGAAAAACATTTCTATTTATTTATCTCTTATTTTACATATAATGGATTTGCCCGGACCAATACATGATTTTCTTTTAGTCTTTCTGGGATCGGTTCTTATACTAGGAGGTATGGGGGTGGTATTATTTACCAACCCCATTTATTCTGCCTTTTCATTGGGAATGGTTCTTGTTTGTATATCCTTATTCTATATTCTATTAAACTCTTATTTTGTAGCTGCTGCACAACTCCTTATTTACGTGGGAGCTATAAATGTTTTAATCGTATTTGCTGTGATGTTCATGAATGGTTCAGAATATTACAAAGATTTGAATCTTTGGACCATTGGGGATGTGGTTACTTTGCCAGTTTGTACAAGTATTTTTGTTTTACTCATGATTATTATTACGGATACGTCATGGTACGGAATTATTTGGACTACAAGATCAAACCAGATTATAGAGCAAGATTTGATAAGTAATAGTCAACAAATTGGAATTCATTTATCAACAGATTTTTTTCTTCCATTTGAATTCGTTTCGATAATTCTTTTAGCCGCTTTGATAGGTGCAATTGCCGTGGCGCGACAGTAAAAAATTTATAGAATTAGCAATGCACATTAAACTCTGTTCGGTTTTATTACATTACATTTATTTCCCTTTAATTAAAGATTGTTTATGTCTAAAATAGAAATTATTCAATCTATTCTATTAATAATAGAAAATCTGCCTTTGTTCCGTACTTTTTTTTATTCTAGTCAATTGAATCTGTTGAATTGTTGTTCAGTTCATATTGAAATGAATCGAAATTGATAAGGAGTTGGTCAATGATGCTCGAACATGTACTTGTTTTGAGTGCCTACTTATTTTCTATCGGTATCTATGGATTGATCACGAGCCGGAATATGGTTAGAGCCCTTATGTGTCTTGAACTTATACTGAATGCGGTTAATATGAATTTCGTAACATTTTCTGATTTTTTTGATAGTCGCCAATTAAAAGGAAATATTTTCTCAATTTTTGTTATAGCTATTGCAGCCGCTGAAGCAGCTATTGGCCCGGCTATTGTTTCATCAATTTATCGTAACAGAAAATCAACTCGTATCAATCAATCGAATTTGTTGAATAAGTAGTATTAATCATATAAATTCTAATATTCATAAATTAGAATTACCATGACCATACATTAACGTAATAATACATGTTTTCAAAAATGTAAGAAATTAAAGTATCTTGGCTCTATCGCATGAGTCAATCCAGAAGTAGATTGATTAGAAAAATTATGATAAATTATTGATTCATCTGGTGTCTAAATATATGATTCATTTACAAGTTTACTAGATCGAAACTTTCTGACATTCAAAAATTTATAGATCCAAATGTCACATTCAGTAAAGATTTATGATACGTGTATAGGGTGTACTCAATGCGTGCGCGCCTGCCCAACGGATGTATTAGAAATGATACCTTGGGACGGGTGTAAAGCTAAGCAAATTGCTTCTGCTCCAAGAACAGAGGACTGTGTCGGTTGTAAGAGATGTGAATCCGCCTGTCCGACAGATTTCTTGAGTGTTCGAGTTTATTTATGGCATGAAACAACTCGAAGTATGGGTCTGGCTTATTAATACGTTCCAGAAAACCCTACTTGAATACATTTGATTTTTTTACCTTTACCGACAAAAACCCGCGCTCAAAAACTATTTATTTTGAGCACGGGTTTTTCTGGTCCAAGTTTATCTTGTTTTTACCATGAATAATTTTCCTTGGTTAACGCTAGTTGTAGTTTTGCCAATATTCGCGGGTTCCTTAATTTTCTTTCTCCCTCATAGAGGAAATAAGAAAATGCGTTGGTATACTATAGGTATATGCATAATAGAACTCCTTCTAACAACCTATGCATTCGGTTATCGTTTCCAATTGGATGATCCATTAATGCAACTGACAGAGGATTATAAATGGATCGATTTTTTTGATTTTTACTGGAGATTGGGAATAGATGGAATTTCTATAGGACCCATTTTACTGACAGGATTTATCACAACTTTAGCTACTTTAGCGGCTCGGCCGATTACTCGAGATTCCCGACTATTCCATTTTCTGATGTTAGCAATGTATAGCGGTCAAATAGGACCATTTTCTTCTCGAGACCTTTTACTTTTTTTCATCATGTGGGAGTTAGAATTAATTCCAGTTTATCTACTTCTATCCATGTGGGGGGGAAAGAAACGTTTGTATTCAGCTACAAAATTTATTTTGTACACTGCAGGAAGTTCCGTTTTTTTATTAATGGGAGTTTTGGGTATTGGTTTATATGGTTCCAATGAACCAACATTAAATTTTGAAACATCAGCTAATCAATCGTATCCTGTAGCACTGGAAATAATATTCTATATTGGATTTCTTATTGCTTTTGCTGTCAAATCACCGATCATACCCTTACATACATGGTTACCAGACACCCATGGAGAGGCACATTACAGTACTTGTATGCTTTTAGCCGGAATCTTATTAAAAATGGGAGCGTATGGATTGGTTCGGATCAATATGGAATTATTACCCCACGCCCATTCTATATTCTCTCCCTGGTTGATTATAGTAGGCACAATTCAAATAATCTATGCAGCTTCAACATCTCCCGGTCAGCGTAATTTAAAAAAAAGAATAGCCTACTCTTCTGTATCTCATATGGGTTTCATAATTATAGGAATTGGTTCTATAAGCGATACAGGACTCAACGGAGCCATTTTACAAATAATCTCTCACGGATTTATTGGCGCTGCGCTTTTTTTCTTGGCCGGAACGAGTTATGATAGAATACGTCTTGTTTATCTCGACGAAATGGGCGGAATGGCTATCGCAATTCCAAAAATATTCACGACTTTCAGTATCTTATCAATGGCTTCTCTTGCATTACCGGGCATGAGCGGTTTTGTTGCCGAATTGTTAGTTTTTTTTGGAATACTTACTAGTCAAAAATATCTTTTAATGACAAAAATATTAATTACTTTTGTAATGGCAATTGGAATGATATTAACTCCTATTTATTCATTATCTATGTTACGCCAGATGTTCTATGGATACAAGCTTTTTAATGCCCCAAACTCTTATTTTTTTGATTCTGGACCGCGAGAATTATTTGTTTCGATCTCTATCCTTTTACCTGTAATAGGTATTGGTGTTTATCCCGATTTCGTTTTATCATTATCAGTTGACAAGGTCGAAGCTATTATATCCAATTATTTTTTTCGATAGTTTTTGTGAGTAAACCAAAAAATGAAACTGAAATCCCATGATTTTAAAAATGGTTGATTGTACAATAAAAAAATGAGTCTTTTATATTCTTTTAAGTAAAATAAAAAAATTGGAATTCTATTATAACTAGATATCTTTTGAATTTGTGAGAACCGTTTGAATCAAGTAATGGAAATGATTCAAATGGTTCTTGATTGTTTACATGAAGTTTTCGTATATATACCTGTATGACGTCCTATGTTTATATTCGTCAAGTCTTTTATTCAATTAGATGTTAATGTAAATGAACCATAACTATGCAACCCTATTCCTAATAGATTAACCCCAAAATAGCATATCCAAATTATAAGAAAGCCCATTGAGGCCACAATTGCAGAATTTACACTTTCAAAATTTTTATTTGTTCTAATATGTAAATAAATAGCGAATATGGTCCAAGTAATAAATGCCCAAGTTTCCTTTGGATCCCAATTCCAATATGATCCCCATGCTTCATTAGCCCATACTGCTCCCGAAAGAATACCTACGGTTAAAAGGATAAACCCTAGACTAATAATACGATAACTCCAACGATCCAATTGTTGAATCAATTGATACCTGTAATAATTTTGAGACGAAATAAAAGAAGTGTTTCGTAAGACATTGTTTCTTTCGTTCACGTATTGAATCTCACTAAAGTAAACTGACTCATTTTCTAAATTATTGCTTTTACTAAAAATCCTTATGAATTTTCGAAATGTAATGACTAGAAGAGCTAGTGATAATAATGATCCACACAAAAGAGCTGCATAGCTCAATACCATCATACTTACGTGCATCATTAACCAATGGGATTGGAGAGCGGGTACTAATATCGCGGATTGATGCATTTCAGTTAAAAGACCCGAAGTAGCAAAACCTTGAGTAAAAATAGCACTTGGCGCGGTTATTGCGCTTAAATGGTTTTTATGTTTTTTAAAATATGGAATAATATGAATAAAGGAAAAACTCCACGAAAGAAAAATAAATGATTCATATAAATCACTTAATGGTAAATGCCTCAAATACATCCAACGAGTAACTAATAATCCTGTTATGCAGAAAAAAGTAGCTATCATCCCCCTTTCTGACGAATCATCTAGTCCTACGATTTCATCGACTAATAAAATTATCAAATGAATTGTAATTACAATTGAAACGATCGAAAAGGATATATGAGTTAATATATGCTCTAAAGTTGAAAATATCATAAAAATTATTAAATTAATAAAGACGTCCCTCAATTATAGGAATTGAAATCGGGAATTGAATTCATTATAGGACTTACTCTATGCCATGCCGCCACTCGGACTCGAACCGAGATGCTCTAGCACTGCTTCCTAAGAGCAGCGTGTCTACCGATTTCACCATAGCGGCTTATTCGAAATCATAATAACCTATTTTTATTCAATCGTCGAGCTTGAAGGAGTTAATTCAATCCAATATTTTTTTTTAGGAAACCATTCAAATTGATGAATAAAACATTCAAATTGATGAATAAAAACTTGTTTAAAAATTAGGGATTAAAACGTTTCCGTTAACGTTAATAATATTGATTTTTCTTATTATTATCTTTTTATTTAGTTATCTTATTATTATCTTTTTATTTAGTTATTTAGTATTTTAGGATGTCAATTTTATTTAACTGAACTAACAATGTATTTTTTCGTAGGCTATTACTTTATGCTCTCCTAAAACTAAAATGTAACAGTTGTAACTAGATAATTTTTACTTCAATCCCTGGATATAAGTAAAAAAAATGTTCTGCCTCGTTTGCATTTTTTAATGATTAATTTCTTTTATCATTTATTTTATTAATCTAAAATAAAAAATTCATTTTATCGATTAATAAAAAAATAGAATTTTTATATAACACAATTTTAGCGATACACTCAAAAGATTTATGTAAATATTTGCATAGTTAGGTTGCGTTAGGATTTTTTGTTGTGTAGAGAATTTGCGTTAAGATTTAGCAAACCCATTAAGTTAGGTATTTGGGATGGTCGTATTAATCATATAAAAAAATTTCGTATAGAAATTGTACCGTACTTCAAAATATTTTCTAAATTTTTTAATTAATATACATATATTATATCTTGATCGATCTTCCAATCGAAACATAGGATCTAAAATAGATCACTCAAAATTGGCGCATTCGTCATATAACTACCTAAAAATGTAAACGGGGCTTTTATTAATTTAATTGGGTTTAAGGAATTTATATAGTGATAATAATTTCTAAAACCCAAAATAATGGTTTAAAAGATTATAAAAAACATTTTAAACTTAATCAATTAGTTTCAACGACCTCTTCTTTATAATATAAAATCAAAAATATAACTAAAAAAAAATTCTTTTTATTATTGAGTAAGGGCGATGGGGAAAGTGATAATCCCCATCCGGAAAATGATAAAACATACTAAAATGAAAGGCGAAACCTTGCGCTTGCGTTTACCCCTTTTTCAAACAAAAAAGTACCATTCATTTTTAGAATTCAGTAGACAACAGAATTCTTATCTATATCAGAAACGAAAGAAAAATTTGGCTTCAAATTAAAGTAAAACAAATTCAATTTTATATTCGTTTAAATTAAAACATTATGAGACTAATTCTTTCTTTTTTTTTTTTTATTTTTTTTTTATTTTTAATGTATATTGTTTATATTGTAATTTATCTTATATATTAATATTTATTCTTTTACTATACTATTATGATGTTAATATTAATTATAATTGATAAATATTAATTATAATTGATAAATATTATTATAATTGATAAATATTATTTATCATTTTTATAACTTATAAATCTTATAAATAAACTATAAACAAAATTATATCACTTTATTAGTTATTAGAACGATTCAGATTATTTATTTCTTACACAAAAAAAACTTTTAGAACTCCCGGTAGAAAGAGATTTCGCTAACGAAAAAGCTTTCAATGCTGCCCTATATCCCTTCCTTTTCCAAATATTTTTACGAATACGCTTTTTTGAAATAGAGGTGCGCTTTTTTGGAACTGCCATTAAAAAGTTATAATAGGTTTTTCGGTTGGATGTGAAAGACATCTATTGTTCAAAATCAATTGTTCTTTACTATTCTCTATCTATTTTTTCTCTAAATTAGACTCCAAAAAAAAAGGGGGGGGGTAAAAATCACATAAAATATTAATAAGAACGATAAGGTACACTATGCCAAATAGATTGAAGTTGATAAAAAAAAAAAATAATAAAAAAAAAAAAAGAAAGATTGTCCGTTTCGTTTTCTTTCTATTTTCGTCGTGTTACATTTATACATGTAATAAAAAAATCTAAAAGTTTAATAACCCAACCCTTCTCCCGCTTAATTAAAAAATAAAAAAACTTTAATAATTTTTTCTATTATATTAATTATTAATTAATTTAATATTAATTTAATTCTTCAAGCTCGAAGAAAGAGTCCACAAAATTTTAATTATCAAATGAGACTAGTAGTTAATCTGTTAAAGGATACAAAATACATAATTTAAAGGCATTTTATTTGCCCCCCTTTTTTTTTTCCGTAAAATTAAAGTGTTGGATATCATAGCATTTCCTACAAATAGCTTTTATTGTAATGTAAGACAAACAATTAGTTACAAAACAAATTGGTTAATGATTCTAAATAACCGAATTACAATAAATAGTTTTAGTTATGGGCTTTATGATTCATATCAAATACTGTTTTTGGTATAATTATTTATCCTTGTTCTATAGATATAAAAAAATTATTGTAATACGTAATAATTAAAATGAAAATTAGAATTTTCATTTTTTATCTTCATAAAATTTTATTTAAAAATTTGAATTGAATATTTCAGTATTAATAAAATTAAATACGGATTTTTTTTTCACTAGTGACTTATTTATATCATTTGACCAATTAGAACCTCTTGATTTTAAATATTTGAAGTAGTTTGGAAAGATTCAGAATAATTAAGGCTAGAAAATTCTATTTAAGTTTTATTTTATATATCTTAATTTTTTTTTATTAACCGACCCCTTTCAAAAGAAAAGAAATAAGAACCGGTGACTCAGAAACAATTAATTAAGATAAATTTTTTTTTATTTTTTTATGGAATATACATATCAATATTCATGGATTATACCTTTCATTCCACTTCCAGTTCCTATCTTAATTGGAACAGGACTTCTACTTTTTCCAACGGCAACAAAAAATCTTCGCCGTATGTGGGCTTTTCCTAGTGTTTTATTATTAAGTATAGTTATGGTTTTTTCAGCCCTTTTTTCTATTCAGCAAATAAATAAAAATTCTGTCTATCAATATGTATGGTCTTGGACCATCAATAATGATTTTTCTTTAGAATTTGGCTGCTTGGTTGATCCACTTACTTCTATTATGTCGATATTAATCACTACTGTTGGAATTATGGTTCTTATTTATAGTGACAATTATATGTCTCATGATCAGGGATATTTGAGATTTTTTGCTTATATGAGTTTTTCCAATACTTCAATGTTGGGATTAGTTACTAGTTCTAATTTGATACAAATTTATATTTTTTGGGAATTAGTTGGAGTGTGTTCTTATCTATTAATAGGTTTTTGGTTCACACGACCCAGTGCCGCGAATGCTTGTCAAAAAGCGTTTGTAACTAATCGTGTCGGGGATTTTGGTTTATTATTAGGAATTTTGGGTTTTTATTGGATAACAGGTAGTTTCGAATTTCGGGATTTGTTTGAAATATTCAATAACTTGGTTTATAATAATGAAGTTAATTTTTTATTTGTTACTTTATGCGCCTCCCTATTATTTGCCGGCGCTGTTGCTAAATCCGCCCAATTTCCCCTTCATGTATGGTTACCTGATGCCATGGAAGGGCCTACCCCCATTTCGGCTCTTATACATGCCGCTACTATGGTAGCAGCAGGAATTTTTCTTGTAGCTCGGCTTCTTCCTCTTTTCATAGTTATACCTTACATTCTAAATCAAATAGCTTTGATAGGTATAATAACATTATTTTTAGGAGCCACTTTAGCTCTTGCTCAAAAAGATATTAAGAAAAGCTTAGCTTATTCTACAATGTCTCAATTGGGTTATATGATGTTAGCTCTAGGTATGGGGTCTTATCGAGCTGCTTTATTTC